TTTGATCCAATAGCGTTCCGTTAGATAGGAACAGATTTGATAAATACTGATAACTCTCGGATAGAGTATTAGAACGGAAAGGTCCATTAGATAATGAACTATGGGTTCTAAACCATCTCTGGCGATGAATCAACAATTCGAAGTGCTTTTCTTGCGTATTCTTGATGAACCAGCGTTTATATATAGATGTAGGAGGATTTGTTTGGGAAGCAATAAGCCCCTTTGACATCTCTTCATCTGCAAAGAATTCTCGACGTGAAAACACAGAGACAGAGGGCTGATCTTTGAATAGGGAAAAGAATGGATCCGCAGGGTCCCAAATGAATTGGCTTGTTCGAAAAAAGCCTTGTTCTTTGGAAGATCTATCTCGTGTCTGGTACTGCATGGTTCCACTCTGCAAGAACTCCGAATCATTCTCTTGAAGCTCATCCTCTTTATGATAAATGATCCATTTGCCCCGAAATGACCCAGTCCAATAGGGAAATCCCAATTCAGTGGGCCTTTCGATACAATCAAATAGATTAGGGCGCCATATTCTAGGAGCCCAAACTATGTGATTGAATAAATCCTCCTCTATCTGTTGCGGATCGAGGGCCCCTTCCCCTTCTTCAAACTCCGATTCGTATTTTTCATATAGAAATCTCTGATCAACGATAGAACAAGATCCATTTTGCATCATATCTAACTGATTCCTTGGTTCGGACCGAAGAAGTAATGTCACTCGATTATTATCAAACTGACTGCAATATTTTTCTGTCCGTGAGGATCCCGCCAGAGCCAGAGTGCCTTCTACTTCTACTTCTAATAGTAATAATAGTAATAGGCCATGAACTAGATCAGAATCATTCTCAACGAATCCATAAGAAGTGATCCAATTTTTTTCATCGTGTCTGGATGAAGACCAAAGATCTTGAGCGACCGATCCGGCAGAACAACTCAAAAGATAAAGAAGTATCGTTAATTTCTTCATGCTCGTTCCAAGTTCGAAGTACCATTTGTACAAATAAGAATCCCCTCCCTTACATGATCTCTTCTTCATATAGATAGATATAGGATCTATGGGGCAATTACTTAGAAGTACATTTTGTGTAACAGCCCTTCCTATCTGATAGAAAAGGATCCCATGATCCTGAACCGATCTTATCTGGGATCGAAAATCCCAAGTTTTTCTATGAAGAGCTGATCTAATTGTATTAGTTTCTATAATGGATTTCTTCTGTGTAATACTAATTGATAGGGCCTCATTGATAAGTGCTACAAGATCTCGCGCATTGGAACCCATGGTTATGGACCCGAATCCGTTAGTATGGAACATCTTCTTTTCCAAGTGAAATCCCCTAGTATATGAAAGAATTAAAAAGTGCTTTCGTTGTTGTGGAAGAAGAAGCCTTCGTATCTTAATGCATGTATTTAATTTATTCGGAGCTATTAGAGCGGGATCCACTTTTTGGGGAATATGAGTCGAAGCAATAACAAGAATCTTTCCAGTGGAACATCTTTCACAATCCCTGGAGAGTAATAGACCGAGGGATAAGTAATTCGACTCATTCACATGCAGATCATGAATGTTTGGAATCCATATTATGCAAGGAGACATTGCTTTTGCTAATTCGAATTGAAGGGTGATATCAAATAGGTCTATTTTCGGCGTCATATACATAGTTAGCACATTCGTCATAGTTAGCAGCTCCGTATCAATATCAAGGTCATCATCAATATCGTCACTATCATCAATATCGTCACTATCATCAATATCGATATCATCAATAAGATAACCTTTAGGCTTGTCATCCAGGAACTTGTTCGGAAATACCGTAATGAAAGGAACATAGGAGTTTGTCGCTAGGTATTTGACCAAACAGGATCGTCCAGTTCCTATAGAACCTATCACTAAAATACCTCTAGAAGGGGATAGGGCTAAGCGGAGCGAAAAGGGTTTTCCATGAGGAGATGGGGAATGAAAACTATTAGCCCCACACGAGGCTTGTGAATAAGTGATTGTCTGATAATGAGCAAGGAATATCCGTCTTTCTGCTAAACAGGATCTATTGAACTCATAATTCATTAGATCCTTTTGATGAATGTCAACTAAGTATCGTAAGGAACCCGGTTGTTCAATCATTTGATAACCAGAGTCATTCTTTGATAAATGATCACTATGAGTCAGACTCAATAGAATTTGATCAATCCTTTTTTCTGTCGTTAAGGTGGAGAACTGAACCAAGAATTCTCTTTCTTCATCATCAATCGAATCACTGTTCGCGACCCAGAATTCTATTTTCTCATCAATCCAATCACCGTTCACGTTTTTTCTTTTTCTTATCAATGAATAGATCTCTTTACTTGTACGACTTAGATGTCTCGTATTTCTCGAAAAAATGATTCGATTGATGGGATTTGGTATGATACTTACAAGATCGATGAGATTGATCTTCCAATATTTCTTCTTAGAACGTATTGATTTGACCCCATAAGCGGGACCACCACCCAATAGCATGTT